AATAGTAGTGTACTATTTGATGAAAAAAAAGAACAAAGTAAGGTTTGGTTTTATTTATTTTTGTATAGATTGTATAGATTTAGATTGCGGGAAACCTTTTTTTCTTCTTATTCGAAATATTATGGCCAATTAACCAAGCTTTACTGTACCGAATCCAATGAGTTAAAATAAAAAAAAGGTAAAGGTGATATCGGGTCGTTTACTCCAAACAAAATGGATTTAATTATATTGAAAAGAATAGAAATAATCCAAATTGAAGTTCTTTTCAATATAATTCTTTCATTCCAAAATTACTTTTTTATTACGTATAATCTGATTTTGTAATCAAGCTACACGACACACACAATTCTTATTACTATACCCAACTCATGAATTGAACAATGAACCTGTTGATTCGGAAAAAATAGAAACTTAGGTAAGTGTTTTATCAATGTATGTAGCAAAAAAAAAAATATAGTTTTTAAGTTCATTTAGCTTTTTCATGCTTACTATAACTAGTTATTTTGGTTTTCTGTTGGCTGCTTTAACTATAACCCCGGCTCTATTAATTAGTTTGAACAAGATACAACTTATTTGAAATGAATTGAATAACCAATTCATAAAAATAAATATTTCTCCGGAATTGCGGGTATTGTATGATTCCTTTCCGTATCAATTGTCATCATTGAGATTCATGAATAATTCAGATTAATATTTAGAGATAGATCTTACTTCTATTTTTACCTCCTCAAAACAAAAAAATCGAAATGATTGAAGTTTTTCTATTTGGAATTGTCTTAGGTCTAATTCCTATTACTTTGGCAGGATTATTTGTAACTGCATATTTACAATATAGACGCGGTGATCAGTTGGATCTTTAATTGAGTAATATTTCTTTTTTTGATTGACCTCCTGCAAAGAGGAGGTCAAATTCAAATTGTAATTCAACTTTTTAAAAATTAAGTTATTTTATTGTGATTCGACATAAGATAAACAAAATCACGCTCTGTAGGATTTGAACCTACGACATCGGGTTTTGGAGACCCGCGTTCTACCGAACTGAACTAAGAGCGCTTTCTTATGATAGGATATACGACTGTATAGAAAAGAATTTTTCATACTCCAATACACCTTGCATACATATACATATAGTATGAAATAATTCAAAATTATATCAAATTTTAATCGATTTAAATTAATCCCTCCTTACTTCCTATAGAATAGAAGTAGTAATAGGTAGGGATGACAGGATTTGAACCCGTGACATTTTGTACCCAAAACAAACGCGCTACCAAGCTGCGCTACATCCCTTTTCAAAATTGTTGTACAGCGGCCATTGTACAAAATCCTTGTTTTATTTTCCAGATCGTTATTTTCTCCTCTATCTATATACAATATACAATACAATTTTTCTGTCGTTTTTTTATTTTTCTTTCATATAATAAAAGAATTATATATATCTGAAACTAACGTATAAAAAAAAGAATGAATATTTATTATTGATAATGCTCCGGAAGAAGGGGTCATCTGTTCCGACTTTTAGGTATAGGAAAATCTCATCTACTGGTTCGTTCATTGTACATATTCATTTTAGTTAAGAATTTCACATAAGACTGAATACAAATGATCTTGAACTACAGCATCTGATCATATATGTTTTACACTAAAATAAAGAAGGAGGATTTTCAATGCGAAATATAAAAACATATCTTTCCACGGTTCCTGTACTAACTACTCTATGGTTTGGATCTTTGGCGGGTCTCTTGATAGAAATTAATCGTTTATTCCCGGATGCCTTATTATTCCCTTTTTTTCATTCTAGTTATTGATATGTAAAGAAATAAAGAGAATGAAAAATACATTTCCACGTGACTCAAATTTCGCTCCTCTTTTTCAGTTCTTATTCTTAGGATAGGAAAGAAAAAGTGTATTGAACCTAAGAAAAATGCAGTGGATCTAAGATTGAATTTTGGAGAACAGAAATAGAAATGTGAGTCCGATATATTCTATGGCAGGCTACACAAAATTATAAGAGAGAAAAAAGATACTTAAATGAAATACTGAGATTAGGATAGTAGGATGCTGGTTCGAAAGCAATTGTATTACTTAATTATTACTCAATTAATATTAATTTATTTACAACCAAATCTTTAGAAATTGAATTTCTAGTTAGTAACTTCTATTGATTTTTTTATTCTTTTCTTCTTCTTCGGTTCGGATCGAAAATAGAAGAATTTAAGTCGATCCAAAATCCAAAGGAGGTTCATGGCCAAGGGTAAAGATGTCAGAGTCAGAGTTATTTTGGAATGCGCCAGTTGTGTCCGAAATGGTATCAATAAAGAATTGCCGGGTATTTCTAGATATATTACTCAAAAGAGTCGACACAATACACCTAATCGATTAGAATTAAGAAAATATTGTCACTATTGTCGCACACATACAATTCATGGAGAAATAAAGAAATAGATCGAAAGGAACATGTGTACGATCTTTCCAAGGAGCAGGAAGAGGAAAGGAAGAACTTAACATATATACAACACTATAACAACATATATAATCAAATGCTATTCGGTCGGATCTAAAATGAATAAAGAAATAGAATTTTCGAGATAAGGAATAAAAAAAATAACCCATGGATAAATCCAAGCAACCTTTTCGTAAATCCAAGCGATCTTTTCGTAGGCGTTTGCCCCCAATTGGGTCGGGGGATCAAATCAATTATAGAAACATGAGTTTAATTAGTCGATTTATTAGTGAACAAGGAAAAATATTATCTAGACGTGTCAATAGATTGACCTTGAAACAACAACGATTAATTACTATTGCTATAAAACAAGCTCGTATTTTATCTTTGTTACCTTTTCTTAATAATGAGAAACAATTTGAGAGAGTCGAGTCGATCCCTCGAACTACTGGTCCTAGAACCAGAAATAAATAGGCATACCCCTCAATTGACTCAAAACTCTCAAGCATCAAATTGCTGTTTTGTTAAAAAAAAGGAATTCTTGTATTGAAAGATTTCGTTCATTCCTACTACTTATACTTATCTTATAAGTATCTTATAATTTATTTTCATTCTATTTTCCCGGAGTTCATTCTCCGGGGACTTTTTTTTCAATCATTCCTGTATATTACTAAATAATCTCTTTTATTTGAGAGATCTTATTCGAAATCATGTAAAGACAATTTTGATTCTCTATAGCTATTTGCGCAAGTATTTTACGGTTAAGAAGCAATTGCCTCTTGTACAGATTGTGTATGAATTTATTATAACTATGGAATACCCCGTTGTCGCGAGTTACTGCATTTATACGAGTGATCCACAAACGACGAAAATCCCTCTTTTGCCTGTCTCTATCTCGATGAGAAGAAACTAAGGCTCTCATTTTTTGTTGAGTAGTTGTTCGAGTAAGTCTTGAATGAGCCCCCCTAAAAGTTGATGCAAATAAACGAATTTTTATTCGACGTCTCCGAGCTGTATATCCTCGTCTAACTCTGGTCATTGAATCAAATTAAACTTTAATGAATAACTAATTGATTTCTCTTCATTCAGTCATTCTTTTTTCCCTCCTCCGTTCGATTAATAACAAAGCGGATTATTCCAGTATATAAAAAAGAAATTCCCATGGCTTTTGCTACTATGACCTTCCCAACCACGATTTTTTATTCCTTCCAGACATTTGACCTGGAAATAAGAAATTATGCCGACACTAAAAAAAATAGTGAGTTTCATCGTTTCTATGGTTACTTCTTAAACGGTTAGGTACTTTCTATACACCGGAGCCCCTTCTATCATTTAATCAAATATTATTGTGAACTTGTATAGTTCACACCCTTTGGCTCTACCCATCAATTATACAGTAATATATCTTTTCACAATAAGAGTTATCCATATAGTAACGGTATTTAATTATGAAAGTTGGCTAAGTAGCTGGCCCTATTAGTCCGTTCTTTCAAGAATAAGAGCATAATCAATAGCATTTCCTCCGCTTAATGGATAACCATTTGCTACCAATGGATAATTGCTTCTCATCTCAAATCGAATTGATTGGATTTGCACCAATGGAAACCAAAAATTCTATACACAAGGAATATGATGGATCTTCCTTTTTAGTTTTAGATAGTAAATGGCCTTTTTCCAATCTATCTATCCTATTCATTGGTACTGATTGATCGTTGATACTAGAAAAATTGTCTCATTTGTTCGAGCTCATGATCTGAACGAGTCGCACATACACCCTAGTACATGTTCCTCGACGCTGAGGACATCCTCGAAGAGCGGGGGATTTCGTGACATTTCTTATTTTCTGTCTTGTATTTCTAATAAGTTGTTTAATAGTTGGCATATCATATATATAGAATTAATTATAGAATAGCTTGGTTTAGATCGATCTTAACCGGATGATAGTTGATGATTATGAATTATTTCTTATTTCTATTCAATGCCCAATCAAAGAAAATTCTAATTATGGTTTGAAATGGAATCATGGATTTACACGAAATCGTTCGTATTTTCATTTTCGACCGCTACAAGATCAACAATGCCATAAGCTTGGGCTTCTGTTGCTGACATAAAAGCATCCCTTTCCATGTCTTCGGAGACAGCCCATAAGGGATTGCCCGTTCTTTGTACATAAACCTTTGTGAGTGTTTCACGAAGTTTCAGTAGTTCTTCTGCTTCCAGGATAAATTCCCCTGCTTGTGCCTCATAAAAAGAACTAGCAGGTTGGTGAATCATAACCCTGATGTTACTGATATAACAGTATGAACGTTCTTCTATTTCCCATGATTGGGCTAAATAAGGGATAAAAAATAACAAGAAGAATGAACAACCGTACAGGCATTTTTGTGCATTGCATACGGCTATACAATGGAATTGAATTTTCCCCTTTTCTCTTAAAGGACGAGGGAAATATAATCCATCCGATCCAGATCGCTGAATGATCCATTTACCACCCTTCCTTTCGTTGGAGTAAGAACTCCCTTTCGTCGGAGTACTAAAATACTATGATGGCTCTGTTGCTTTCTATATTTATTTATCTCGTCTATGATTTAGCAATCCCAAAGTTTCTTTATGATACGATCAAATAGGGAAAATGATCGTTTTTTTTTTCATTTTTGTACTCTTTATTAATAAGGAATAATGTGACGCTGAAATGTACTCCCGATACGTAAGATTAAATCGAAAATAACCTTTATTTCATATTACTATCTCGATACATAACCTCATGTTATGAAAAAACAATAATGGTTTATTCATATCGAACTCAAAGTGCCATGCTATTATTACTTATAATTCATATTCGATATGGCGAAGGCATAGTCTTCTTTCTTTTTTTTTCAAAAAAACAAACTCATTGGCGCCAAGCGTGAGGGAATGCTAGGCGTTTGGTAATTTCTCCTCCGACTAGAATTAAGGATCCCATCGAAGCGGCTAATCCCATGCATATTGTATGCACATCGGGTGGCACAAATTGCATAGTATCATAAATGGCCATTCCTGGGATTACCCATCCGCCGGGAGAGTTTATAAACAAATAAAGATCCCTAGTAGCATCTTCTATACTGAGATATACCATGAGACCAACAAGTTGATTTGAGACCTCATTATCAACCTCTTGGCCCAAAAAAAGTAATCTTTCTCGATGAAGTCGGTTGATTAGGACAAAATTCTATCTCCCAGAAACCGTACGTGCACCTTTGGATGCATACGGTTCAAAAAAAAATTGCGAAATAAAGAATCAATGTGTCGATTCTAGTTCCATTTCTTTTTTTTTTGTAACAGGTTTTAAAATGAAATGAAAGGATTTGTTTTTCTTCAAAAAAAAAGGGTTTTTGGACCCCGCCCTATACTATATATAAAAACTATAAAAATATAAAAACTATAAAATAAGAAAAAAGAATTTACTGAACTTATTAAACTAACCTCTCATTGATATATTGTTTCATCACGATTTAAATCACAATGTCGTTTTCTTGTTCCTTAATGGGCCTTTTCAATTCTTTTAGGTTCATGTTCTACTCCGGGTAAAGATCTGTCCGAATTCCATTTGTACATATAGGACAAATAATTTCAGTACCACTTCTTTTTTTTTTCAATTCGTTTCATGCTTTACTTACCTTCCCACAAACTATTCGTTGTGTTCATCTATTATACAAGTGGTAATTGTAGATATATTACCAATTTGGTATTTTCTGAACGAAGCCTGAATATTTTATCGGTCTAAGTCAACCATAAATTCTTCTAATCGATAATGTTGATCCCGAATATAAATTGATCTAATTGCACTTCACGCTACAAATAATTAACAGTAAATATTTCTTGGGTGAAGCGTAGGATATCTCGATCGGGGGAAAGAACGGGGTAAATCCCATATGACCCAATATGTCTGACAAGTCGCACTATACGTCAACCCAAACCGCATCTTCCTCTCCAGGACTCCGAAAAGGTACTTTTGGAACACCAATAGGCATTAAATTAAACAAAAAAATTAAGCACTATACTTCACTTTAATATAGAAACGTAACAATGCAATGGGTTTATTGTCTTCATCTTCCTTCTTTTTTTTTCTGTTTATTCTATTTTATCCCTAAATTAGAAGGGAAAACTTAGTGAATAAAGAAAAATTTTAATGAAAGGATCGATCGTTCGAATGATAAACAAGTTTCTATGCATTCGTTCCCCCAAAATGGGACCAACCCTTCCATTGCGTATTCGTACTCATCGGGTATAGTATAGAATAGATCTGCTTCTCTTTGTTCTTATAAACTGAACAGAATTGTTCCCTTATTTTCAAGGGAACGGAATAAAATAAATATTAATTCTTTCGAATACAGAATCCACTGTAAAGGTTAAGTACATAGTATAGTCTTTTCCAATGCGATAAAGTTACATAGTGTTTATTTATTTATTTTTTGATAAAGGGGTATCTCCATGGGTTTACCTTGGTATCGTGTTCATACTGTCGTATTGAATGATCCCGGTCGATTACTTTCTGTCCATATAATGCATACAGCTCTAGTTTCTGGTTGGGCCGGCTCGATGGCTCTATACGAATTAGCGGTTTTTGATCCCTCTGACCCCGTTCTTGATCCAATGTGGAGACAAGGTATGTTTGTTATACCCTTCATGACCCGTTTAGGAATAACCAATTCATGGGGTGGTTGGAGTATTTCAGGGGGAAGTATAACGAATCCGGGTATTTGGAGTTATGAAGGTGTGGCAGGGGCACATATTGTGTTTTCCGGCTTGTGCTTTTTGGCAGCTATCTGGCATTGGGTGTATTGGGACCTAGAAATATTCTGTGATGAACGTACGGGAAAACCTTCTTTGGATTTGCCCAAAATCTTTGGAATTCATTTATTTCTCTCAGGATTGGCTTGTTTTGGTTTTGGCGCATTTCATGTAACAGGCTTGTATGGTCCTGGAATATGGGTGTCCGATCCTTATGGACTAACCGGAAAAGTACAACCTATAAATCCAGCATGGGGTGTGGAAGGTTTTGATCCTTTTGTTCCGGGAGGAATAGCCTCTCATCATATTGCAGCGGGTACATTGGGCATATTAGCGGGTCTATTCCATCTTAGTGTTCGTCCACCTCAACGTCTATACAAAGGATTACGTATGGGAAATATTGAAACTGTACTTTCCAGTAGTATCGCTGCTGTTTTTTTTGCAGCTTTCGTAGTTGCCGGAACTATGTGGTATGGTTCAGCAACTACCCCAATCGAATTATTTGGCCCCACTCGTTATCAGTGGGATCAGGGATACTTCCAGCAAGAAATATATCGAAGAGTTGGGGCTGGACTGGCCGAAAATCTGAGTTTATCAGAAGCTTGGTCTAAAATTCCCGAAAAATTAGCTTTTTATGATTATATTGGTAATAATCCAGCAAAAGGGGGATTATTTAGAGCAGGCTCAATGGACAACGGGGATGGAATAGCTGTTGGCTGGTTAGGACACCCCATTTTTAGAGATAAAGAAGGGCGTGAGCTTTTTGTACGTCGTATGCCTACCTTTTTTGAAACATTCCCGGTAGTTTTGGTAGATGTAGACGGAATTGTTAGAGCCGATGTTCCTTTTAGAAGGGCGGAATCCAAATATAGTGTTGAACAAGTAGGTGTAACTGTTGAGTTCTATGGTGGCGAACTCAATGGAGTCAGTTATAGTGATCCCACTACTGTGAAAAAATATGCTAGACGTGCCCAATTAGGTGAAATTTTTGAATTAGACCGGGCTACTTTGAAATCCGATGGTGTTTTTCGTAGTAGTCCAAGAGGTTGGTTCACTTTTGGGCATGCCTCATTTGCTCTGCTCTTCTTTTTCGGACACATTTGGCATGGTGCTAGAACCTTGTTCAGAGATGTTTTTGCTGGTATTGATCCAGATTTGGATGCTCAAGTGGAATTTGGAACATTCCAAAAAATTGGAGATCCAACTACACGGAGACAGGCGGTCTGATACAACATTGTTGGGTTATCTTCCGCCTATATATTTTAGTTTTATTTGATATAGTGTACTAAAGACAATGTACTGAATAAATTTTGACTTGAATCACCATCTTTTTTTTTTACTCTTTCACTTTCTTTATACGGTAAATGATCCCAAATAAATAGGAATAGATGTGGAAGCTATAATTGTAAATAACAATCGAATCTATGGAAGCATTGGTTTATACATTCCTCTTAGTCTCGACGTTAGGGATAATTTTTTTCGCTATCTTTTTTCGAGAACCACCTAAGGTTCCGACTAAAAAAATGAAATAATTTTTCATTACCTTAATTGAAGTAATGAGCCCCGCCAATATTGGCGGGGCTCATTACTTCAATTAGTCCCCGTGTTCTTCGAATGGATCTCTTAGTTGTTGAGAAGGTTGGCCAAAGGCGATATATAAAGCGTATCCAGTAAAGCTTACAAGTAAACCAGATATGAAGATGGTGACTAGGGTTGCTGTTTCCATTTTTAGATAATTTTAAGATCACAATGGATCTACAATAAGATCGTTTAATAGTTTATTTACAACTACAACGGAATGGTATACAAAGTCAACAGATCTTAACCAATAATTAAATAAAATAGGATTTATGGCTACACAAACCGTAGAGGGTAGTTCTAGATCTGGGCCAAGACGAACTATTATAGGGGATTTATTAAAACCGTTGAATTCGGAATATGGTAAAGTAGCTCCAGGCTGGGGTACTACACCCCTTATGGGGGTGGCAATGGCTTTATTTGCGGTATTCCTATCTATTATTTTGGAAATTTATAATTCTTCTGTTTTACTGGATGGAATTTCAGGGAGTTAAGTTTATAAGAATTATGAAGGAAGTCCTAGATTTTCAATCAAAAAAAATTACTTAAAACTCGGATTTCTAGATCATTCCGGTAGTTCGACCGTGGAATTTCTTTGTTTCGGTATTTCCGGAATATGAGTGTGTGACTTGTTATAATTGATCCTATTGATAATACAGAGAATGAGTCTGTCATCTTTACCAAGGCGATTCTACCCCGTCAGATATTTATTCTAGTATCTTGAGCACGGAATATAATATATAGAATAGATAAAAAAAAGAAATATTTGAACTATGATTCATACTCACTTCGCGACCGGACTAAAAAAAAAATAGGTATTTCCGAAATCAAACGATTTTTCTTCCTTTAGACTTATTTTCACCGAAATACAGCTCTTTCTATAGATTTTGTTGAGTTTATTTATTGAATAAGTGATGATCAAAGGATTCTTACTCAAAAAACCTTTGAGTTTAGTTTGGGACTTTATTCAATATCATCGTGGTTCTAGTATGAATCTGAGGTTTAAATTGATTCATGGGGTCTCAACAAGAGAATTCCTATTCTATTATTCTATTAATAGTATATTCTATTAATAATAAAACAAGAGTAAATCTGCATTACGTACAAAAAAACAACAAATCAAATAAAAAAAATAGGGAAGAGAAGATTCAAAACTCCTTTAACGATCAACATAAAGAAAGACGGATGAGCCAACTTGATTTGGTATTA